ATAGAATTTATTATGGTGGGGATTGTTGGATCATTTTCTATCCTGCAGTTTCGGGCCATAGATCAAGCCAAGGGATTGGCTCCTTCTACCCATCCCATCCATCCTGTATATTGTCTTTTGTTGCATTGCAATAGAAACTTATTATTTTCTTATATGATACGAGATTATACGAGAATAAATTCTTCATTTATTAGGAAGAAACAACTATTTCTCTTTTCGATAAGAATTGTTGTTGTATATGACAGAAACCTGTCTTTCAATTTCTAATTGAGGAAAGGATTCTATCATAATTCTATCATATCCATATCATAATATATATATTGAAGTGATACCCCCGATTCCCCCAAAAGAAAAAGAGAATCATTTCTTTACAATACTAACTTGTTGTTAGTTAACAATCCTAATGATTGGATAATATGCTTAACTCTGATAGGAAATGAAATAGTAAAATGATTATTCATCGAATGACTATTCATCTATTATATTTTCATCAAATAAGGAGCAAGAAGACTCTATGGAAAAAGGGTGGTTCAATTCAATATTCTCTAACGAAAAGTTAGAACATAAGTGTGAGATAAGTAAATCAATAGGTAGGCTTAATGTTAATGCTATTGGACATATGTGGGGAAATTTGACTTTCCGTAATGTTGATTATTTAGTTGATATCGGGGATATTTGGAGTTTGATCTCTGATAATACTTTTTTAGTTAGGGATAGCCGTGGTGACAGTTATTTTGTATATTTTGATATTGCAAATCAGAGTTTTGAGATTGACAATAATAACCTTTTTCTGAGTAAACTCGAAAGTTTTTTTTCCAGTTTTTTCAATAGTAGGTCTAAGAGTAACAATCGATACTATTATAATTCCATGTATGATACTCAATCCAGTTGGAATAATCACATTAATAGTTGCATTGATAGTTATCTTCGTTGTGAAGTCAATATTAATAGTTACATTTTCGGTGGTACCGACAATTACAGTGATAGTTACATTTATAGTTTCATTTGTACTGAAAGCATAATTGGTAATAAAAGTGGGAGTTCGAATATAAGAACTAGTGGTAACGTCCGTTATTTAAGAAGAAGATTTAAGGATTTCAATATAAATAAGAAAAAATACAGACATTTATGGATTCAATGCGAAAATTGTTATGGATTAAATTATAAAAAATTTTTGAGGTCCAAAATGAATATTTGTGAACTGTGTGGATATCATTTGAAAATGAGTAGTTCAGATAGAATCGCACTTTTGATTGATCCGGGCACTTGGGATCCTATGGATGAAGATATGGTCTCTATGGACCCCATTCATTTTCATTCCGAGGAGGAACCCTATAGAGATCGTATCCATTCTTATCAAAGAAGGACAGGTTTAACTGAAGCTGTTCAAACAGGCATAGGTCAACTAAACGGTATTCCCATAGCAATTGGGGTTATGGATTTTAAGTTCATGGGAGGTAGTATGGGATCTGTAGTAGGCGAGAAAATAACCCGTTTGATCGAGTATGCTACTAATCGATCTATACCTGTCATTATTGTATGTGCTTCTGGAGGAGCACGCATGCAAGAAGGAAGTTTGAGCTTGATGCAAATGGCTAAAATATCTTCTGCTTTATATAATTATCAATCAAATAAAAAGTTATTCTATGTATCAATCCTTACATCTCCTACAACCGGTGGAGTAACAGCTAGTTTTGGTATGTTGGGAGATGTTATTATTGCTGAACCCAATGCCTACGTTGCATTTGCGGGTAAAAGAGTAATTGAACAAACATTGAATAAACTAGTACCCGACGGTTCACAAGCGGCTGAGTATTCATTCCATAAGGGCTTATTCGACCCAATCGTACCACGTAATCCTTTAAAAGGTGTTCTAAGTGAGTTATTTCAGCTACACGGTTTCTTTCCCTTTAAAAAAAAATGCAAAAAAAAAAAAGAAGATTAGAGTCTATAGAATCTAGTGCTATACTTTTCTTTTTTTTGTAGCGAATTGTATTGGACAGGTATTTAGTTCATAGTAATCAAAAAACTAAGAGGAATGGTGTTTTCTTTGGTGACATAAGTTCTACTTGATTTGGAGTCCGAGTTATCGGATAATTACTTTGTCTTTTTTCCTCCAAATCTATTTTTTTTATCTTACCCCTATTAGATTTCTGATTATTAATCAGAAAATTTCTATTAATAGGAATCTCTCTTTGTTGGATTGAATTAGTTTAGTTAGAGTCGCGAACTTTACTTATAGTTTATTAGTTTATAGTTTCATTTATATAATTGAATTTCTAATATATAGTTACTATTAATAAGAAACTCTTTATTTGAAAGATAGAAAGAAGATGAGGATAGGAGAATAATAAGAAAATTTATGAAAGTGGATCATCATACATATTTTTGTAGAAAAATAAATGGGTACACTTAATTGAATTCCCCATTCCTTGCACTTATTAACTACATAATAGTATTTATATACTTACTATTTTTTATAATAAATATACTTATCATAAAATATCCTTATCATAGGGAAAAATATTAAATCGAGGTACCCATTCCATGACAGATCTTAACTTACCCTCTATTTTTGTTCCTTTAGTGGGCCTAGTATTTCCGGCAATTGCAATGGCTTCTTTATTTCTTCATGTACAAAAAAATAAGATTGTCTAGATCGGGGATCCATTTCATCAATTTATTTCAACACTGGATCACAATAGATTTTTTTAGTGTAATATGATAGGATATGTGGCCCTTTCCAAACATAAATGAAAGAACTGTTATGCATGCGGATACATCGCATAAATGTATATGCGGGTATAACTGGTGAAAGATGATCAGTGAATCTTTTTATAATATAAAGTCAATGTATCTAACCAATTACTTCTAATGATTCATATCAGAATAGTACTAGTTGATGGAAGTTACTTCGGCATCAAGAAAAGTCAAATTCATATTGGTTATTCTCTCAATCCCAATCGAATGCAACTGGGTCTAATATAGTATGAACTGGCGATCAGAACATATATGGATAGAACTAATAACAGGGTCTCGAAAAACAAGTAATTTTTGCTGGGCCTGTATCCTTTTTTTGGGTTCACTAGGATTCTTAGTGGTTGGAACTTCCAGTTATCTTGGTAGGAATCTCATATCTGGATTTCCATCTAACCAAATCATCTTTTTTCCACAAGGGGTCGTGATGTCTTTCTATGGGATTGCGGGTCTATTCATTAGTTCCTATTTGTGGTGTACAATTTCATGGAATGTGGGTAGTGGTTATGACCGATTCGATAGAAAAAAAGGAATAATGTGTATTTTTCGTTGGGGATTCCCGGGAATAAATCGTCGAATCTTCCTTCGCTTCTGTATGAAAGATATCCAATCAATCAGAATGGAGGTTAAAGAAGGTCTTTTTCCTCGTCGTGTTCTTTATATGGAAATCAGAGGCCAAGGAACTATTCCCTTGACTTGTACTGATGAGAATTTTACTCCACGAGAAATTGAACAAAAAGCTGCAGAATTAGCCTATTTCTTGCGAGTACCAATTGAAGTATTTTGAAATGAACTGAAGAATAAATGTTTTCTCAGCATGAAGGAACTTGCTAAAAAGTAGGAGAATGTATATGGAACAACTATAATAAACTATAGGAATTTTTTTCTATACAAAAACGAAAAACGATTTTGTATGCGTATGGAACTTTTTTTTTATACTAAGAAAAAATCTAATTAAATTTGGATTTGTCAAATATCCGAACATAACAACATGTATTTCGTAAATACAGAATTTATTTCGTAAATAAGGAATTCCTATTTTGAGGTCCCAGATTTAAAGATTTCAAATTGATACTTTATTCCTGCGCTGTGATTAGACGGGTGCAACATTTCTAAATAATCAATTGATCCAGGGTTTTTTTTTTAATCTTAATAAATAAGATTCGTTACTTCAATGTGGGTTTTTCGAGTGCTTATCGAAAGGAACAAATGAAGATGAAATTCGTTCGAATTTGCCCAGTTGAGATATCATAAAATGATATTTATTTATTTTTTTATGCGAAAAGGACCCTTATTCCATTTCTTTCTATATTCCTTCTAGACCCAAAACTAAATTATTACACAAAAATGGGAATAGATCCATAGGTTCGATACCTTGTTATAGAACTCGTGCTTTATAGAAATACCAGATCCGCTAGAGTTGACGAATGAAGCAGTTCATTACCAATTCACAGATAAAAAATGAAAAAAAAGAAAGCATTGACTTCTCTTCCATATCTTGCATCTATAGTATTTTTGCCCTGGTGGGTATCTCTATCATTTAATAAAAGTCTGGAACCCTGGGTTACTAATTGGTGGAATACTAGGCAATCCGAAACCTTTCTGAATGATATTCAAGAGAAAAATGTTCTAGAAAAATTCCTAGAATTAGAGGAACTCCTTTTGTTGAATGAAATGATAAAGGAATACCCAGAGACACATATACAAAAGCTTCCTATAGGAATACATAAGGAAACTATACAATTGGTCAAAACACACAATGAATATCATCTCCATATAATTTTGCATTTCTCGACAAATATAATCTGTTTCGCTATTCTAAGTGGTTATTTTATTTTGGGTAATGAAGAACTTGTCATTCTTAATTCTTGGGTTCAGGAATTCCTCTATAACTTAAGTGACACAATAAAAGCTTTTTCGATTATTTTAGTTACTGATTTATGGATCGGATTTCACTCGACCCATGGTTGGGAACTCATAATTGGTTCGATCTACAACGATTTTGGATTGACTCATAACGATCAAATTATATCTGGTCTTGTTTCCACTTTTCCAGTTATTCTAGATACAATTGTGAAATATTGGATCTTCCATTTTTTAAATCGGGTATCTCCTTCGCTTGTAGTCATTTATCATTCAATGAATGAATGAAGAACTTATTTGATCTCTTGATATTAATCAAATCATAATTTTTCTTCGTGTATAAAGAAAGTATTTTCCATTTTACTTATTCTTTATACTTC